CAGTTTCATATCATATAGAAATTTAGATTATATAGAATTTTTGAAAAAGACTTTCGAAAGGAAAGACTTACTATCTTTGGGATCTGATCCTACACCGCTGCTAAATACCTTAGTGGATCAACTCTATTACATAAGTTGATTACTAACGTTTGTCTCACATCATGACATAAAGTAAGCAGTTCTTATTGTATCGGCCAAAACCTCGCTAATTGATCTTTACGGTGCTTACTCTATCAATTAGATACTTTACCCATAGACTAAAATAGCTAGGCATATCTATTTCTTCATATTTCAACTTCTATGAAGTTTCTTTCTTTTCTACAGCTAATAAAAATCGTTGTTTTAGACGATGCTTATGTAGAAAGCCCTTCTTTCTAGTATTTACTAGTGAATTTGATCTTTCTTTACTTTTTTCTTTCTATAGTGGAGATAGTCGCACGTAATGACAGATCACGGCCATATTATTAAAAGCTTGTGGTAAGAATGGGTTTCGTTCGAGCGCTCGAAAATAATATTCCAAAGCTTTTGTGTGTTCTCCGTTACTTGTGTGGATAAGTCCTATGTTATAGAGTATATAACTTCGGTCATAGGGATCAATTTCTAGTCGCATAGCTTCATAATAATTCTGTAAAGCTTCCGCATAATTTCCCTCGGATTGGGCTGACATCCGTTACGGTCGTCATTCAATTCAAAGAATCTCCGTTACAGAACCGTACATGAGATTTTCATCTCATACGGCTCCTCCCTTATGTGCATAATGATAAAATAACGAAGATGAAAAACTTCTCATTATGAACTGAGTAGGGCTAGTGTTTTTACAAGAAATCTCTAGCCAACCTTCCTGCAAGAGATCTTTTCTTAACATCAAACGTATTGGTACTAGAGAGAAATGATAACTCCAACAATTTCTTTGTTCTCAACGCTTCCCAATTTCCAGAAATAAGTCACTTCAACAGCCTTCGATGGTTATACGGGTATCCAAAATACAAACGAGATGGATGTTTGTTGTCCCAACCATTCTTTTAGTCCCAAGCCTGCTAAAGAAAGGGATATTTTATAACAAAGTTTTAGTGTTGTTGATTCCTAGGTGTAGTGCTTCTTCCCCTCTGCTGCCTATTGGTATTAGTGGACTAGAATTGACCTGTAATACCGAACCATAGGTATAACCTTTCGCTCAATACTAGAATCTATAATTGAAACATAGCATCTGAGGCTGCATTAATCGAGGATACACGACAGAAGGAATTGTTCTATTTCCAAACTTTACCTTCAACAAGCGTAGATTTTTTTATTTTCTTTTTTTACCGATCACGAATCGTGTGTATTTCTCGTAAGACTGAGAGTAATAAAAAAAATCAAATCGCACCATCTCTGTAATAGGTAAATGCCTCTTTTTCTCCTGAAGTTGTCGGAATTATTCGTAATAAGATATTGGCTACAATTGAAAAGGTTTTATCAATAAAATTTCCATTTATCCGCGATCTAGACATAGGTAGCAATCCATTCTATCATTGTTCTCATTACTTCTCGCGGGAAAAGGATCCCCCAAGGAAAAGAATTCTACAGTACGAAATAACATAAAAACATATTCATTCTCATGAAAAAAAGAAAAAAATGGTCCGTCTATTCGATTTTTAAAATTTCAATATTCAAAAAAAGAATTGATAAGAACTAAGAAATCAATATGGGACCCGGATTCGATTCCACCTTACTTTACTGGAATAGTCTACCAATGAAAGAAACTATTCTTATTTGATTGAAGTTACAGCTTAGAATAACCTCAGTTGATTGAATTATGATACAAAGAAGAAAAAGAATCATTATATGATGAAAATAGAATAGCCGCCCATTTTTTGTGTTGTATATTTACGTGTATACACTATACAATCAACTATAAAAAAACAATCAACTATAAAAAAATTCTTTATCTATTTGTATCTTTAATAGAATAGATAGATAGGATAAGGGTTTTTTTTATAACTCTAAAACTGGCCTATAAGGCAATTTGAGAATTCTTCTGATATGGAATCATAGTCTAAATAGATAGAATCATGATCTAAAGATATCATAAAATATAGACCCCTCGCTCAGTCAATTCATTCTAATTTCTAATTTATTGATTTAATCCGGTCGGTATAGTATAAATAGATAATCAGAAAAAGAAGAAAACATTGTTTTTGCAAACATGAATAGAAATAGAATTTTTTTTTTGAGTTTTTGTAATAAAACAATTTTATCTTTATCCCCCCAGACTAGAAGGAAAGATCCTGCTTTTATTATGATCTTTTATTATGATGAAAAATTTTCTATTTTTATCGCTTTCTAGTTAGATTCTAGTTAGAATTGATTGGTTGTACCTACCCAATAATCTAATATGAATGATTCATTATTCACTCTATTTTCGGTTTTGGGGTCATAATCATTATGTAGGAGAGATGGCTGAGTGGTTGAAAGCGTAGCATTGGAACTGCTATGTAGGCTTTTGCTTACCGAGGGTTCG